AAGGAGAGATTGGACCTCTCTCTTTCTGTCGTGATAGAAGTGGTCGAACCTCGTGAACCGTAGTACTACTGGACAACCTTTCTTCTCTTATGATATTTCGTTTTAGATAGAGAGATCCTTCCTCAAAGCGGCCCTTCTCTTATATACGATACCATTCGCCATGGATGATACTCTTCAAAGAGACAATAACCTATTTTCTTGCAGCCTATTCTCCATGACGTGTTCTGGCTCTAAACAGTTATATCCTCTTTTCAGTCCTTTCAGTCAGTTCCGATTCGGTTAGCTACTTAGGGTGAACCACACAGAGGCGATCTCGAACATCACTTGCAGAAACTCCAAAACGGGAGTTCAAGTTCACTTGACAATTTTGTAAAAGCCAGATAGAGGAAAGTAGCTGTGATAGAAGAATGGATTTAATTCGATTGAGGAAGGTTAGTATTAGAAGCTGAGATATAGTTTGTACGAGCATCGTGATAATTGACTCTTAGTCAACTATTGAATATCAACCCGGCCCTTCAATCATTTCGCCACGAGCCCCCCGGCCTTCAAAGGCTAAGAACTGAGATATAGTAGGGGCCTCTGTGAAGTAGTTGGGCTTTCCTTCCCGCTTCTCACGAACTCTGATCCCTACCTGTCGTAACTATAAGAAAGAAGAGAATTTGCTCCCTAATGAGAAAAAGCCCTTCCCTTTGAAGTGTGGTAGGCTCATCTTCTCCCGTTCTGGCTCTCTTCCCAACCCGGACTCGGAAATGAAGCCTTACCCGTCGCTTTCCTCCCTCTTTGGTTTGGTACGCTGCTTCCCCTTTCGTTCAAGCGGCTTTAAGCTCCTTAACTTAACCTAAAATGCGTCAAGTTTGGTTGTTTCAGACAGTCATCCAGTCTTTTACTTTGCTTTTTCGGGCATTCAGCCCGAGACTCCATTCCCTGAGGGCGGAACTCTTCATCTCAAGTCTATGGCTATCAGTCCAAAGCTTTTACTTTAACAGACCTGCTTGCCCTAATCGAATGTTATCCCCGACTCCATCCCCTGTCTGAAGGTGATCCTTCATCTAATGCCGTGCTTTTCCAACTCCCTTTCTTCCCATCTCAGTCATCTCTCTTACCTGAACATAGAAGATAAGGGGAGAACTCCTCTCATCGTCCAATAGCGGAGACAAAGCCAATGAAAAGCGGATTCGGATTTGACTTTTATTCATAGGAACGGATCAAACAGTAATAGTGGCTCGTTCCTCTTTTATTCGATAGTGGGACTTCCTTGCCTGAAACCGGCCTTAGAAAGAAGATGAGTCCTCTTCGTCTTTTCCCTCAGAACTACGGTTGGTTGGTTAGCAGCTTTGACAAAGACAGCTCTTTCTCTTGCTTCCTGGGACTTTCCTTCCATACATACTTTGTTTTGTACTTGACTCATTTTCTGTCGTCGGGATTCCAGAAGAAGGGAAGGAAGGCTCTTTGGTCATCTCTCTTCAACTGGCTGTGACAAAGAAAGATCTTATATCAGAGCTGGTTTTCCCAGTCTAGCCCCTTCTCTTATTAATAAGGGAACTGCTTGCCATTCAGAGTTTTCCCTCCTTCCTCTGAAGGGAAGCTGCTTTCAGCTCCTCCTTATGTAATTACAGACTTCCTTTATCTGACATGACTGATGCTCGATATTCTTTTGTTAGCTTTTTTGCCCTTACCCCCATTTCACCTTCCCTTCCTTCATAAGATGATATGCCCTTAGTTTAGAATCAGCCCAACGAAGATTCGCTTCCCTTCATTATGGCACCTCGCGCTAGCTAGGGATATTCTTTTTTAGTTCCCTGCGGGGCTGTCCCACGCCCCCGGGTGAGCTACCGTCACATTAAGCGGCGGAAACGAGGCAATATATAGCCTATAAGAAAATGACGTAAGTAAGGCTCGAAATCACTGATGTACTCCAGTAGAAACGAATCTCGGAACCAAGCTCAACGCGGCATGTTCCGGTACTGCCAATACAATCTTGTCCAGAAATTCTGAATTAGGACTGTAAGTAAGTGATCAGTAAGGAGAAGCTATCCTAAAGAAAGAAAAAGAAAAAAAGCGTTCTGTTGCTTGCAGTTTTCTTTTATCGAGATTGGGTTGGTGTTCAGTGTACTATACTAAGGTTAAGGTACTTCATCGAAAAGAATGCATTGCATGAACATTGAGATGCCCAAGAGAAAAGGAACGAGGGGAAGAATCGACGAGAACATAAAATCGTGAATTATCAAGCGTGACGAGAATTTGAAATTCGAGATCTGCAAAGGTCAGGAAAGGTTTTTGGTCACAAACAAGATCATGGATGCTTCTGTAAAGGTGAGAAAGGACAAAAGGGGCGAGAGCTAAGATAGGGCCTGAGGCCAAAGCTATGGCAATATGGCTGTATTCCTTAGTCATCATATTGGATTGATTACAAAGAAGAAAGGTGACGAATCCTGACCTCTTATCTCACCTTTCCCCCATCTCCCTACGAGCGTAGGAGCCGAAAGAGATATGTACATTATCCGCATTCAATTTCACATCACTCGAAGTAGTCAACATATCCACAGTCACATCCAGTCCGTAGGATGGCAAGCTAGTCAACGAGGACACGTCCATGACAGAAGGAATGGAATCAACCCACAGCCGAAGTAAAAGGTCTTCGTAGATGCCAACATTCTTCCAAATCTCCACAATCTTGTCATCACTCTCCATACGCTCTACCCAGTTAAGCCATTGAACGGTTTTGGCCATCTTCTCACAGAATTCTACTGGAAGCACTTGGTCCAATCTGGCTGGAGGTTTAGGCGCAGGTAAGGTATTCGTCACGAGCAACCGGCTAGCTCTGCTGTGAAATATAAATAAATGAGAAAATCATCGATTGAACTCATTCGGAATTCAGGGATAATGCCCCGGTGTCAAGTGCATGTATGAAAGACTTTCTGAGGAGAAAGATATGTGAATATAGTGCGAGTTCTTACTGAAACTTCTTTATCTCATGCACTTCCTTATCTCTAAAGATAGGATGCCCTAACCACCCAACAGTTGTGTGGGACCATTGCCGTCTGTCTTTGCCAATGGTTGATTAAGGTTATAAGTACGAGTCTGTCCCCATGCGCCTATCATTTTAGTCAGCGGCAGTGCCTTTCCTGACCTTTGCCGCTTCAGTAGTCTTTATATCATTCGTGGGTGCGGCTAACTCCCCGTGAGGTAACTGTATGATTTTCCTTCGTAAAAGAGCCCCTGATAAGGAAAGATCATCCTCCTTTTTCCGATAGATAGACTGAATCAAGCGAAGGTCTGAACATGGATTCTTCAGTCTTCAAAGCACACCTTGCTGGGCTTGTGAACACCCCTGAGTCATTATTGTGACAAGAGGATGTTCTCACTGATCCTTCTTCCTTCGACAAAAGCTGACTTTTGCTTGCTTACAAGGTGTGGAAGAATAGGCTTCATTCTATCCGCTAATAACTTTGCAATGCACTTTTTTCTTGTGTTGCTTCAAGATATAGGCCTAACATCTCTGACTTTAGTGGGATTTTCTACTTTGGGGGAAATGGAAGTGGAGTTGAGTTCTTTTAATACTTTTCCAGAAAGATTTGACTTCAAAACATTTTACCCATTTATATGCCAAGTCCTGCCAGCATTGAATCCATCCGGGCCCGGAGCTTTCTTGCTTTTCAAAGAGAAGAGGGTAGCATTGGAGTTCCCATCCGGTTATGTTATTGCCCTTGTATAACCTTTTCTTTCTCTTTCCCTTGGAGTGGAAGACTATGAAGATTAAGGCATTTAAGCAAAGCGCCAGACGCAGCCGCCCTTACATGTCGTTTGAAGTTGGAGTGCCAGGAGGCTAGGGAATACGATCCAGCCGGAGGAAATGTTCGTCTCCTCAAGTTTTCGCAAGGAAAAAGGCCTATTTCAATGTAAAGTTTTATGCATGCGCAAGAGAAGTCGAAGGCATTAGTCTATGCCAGTCCCCCGAGAAATATGTTTATAGGAATAGTCTACTTTTTTTTTCCAGGTAAGACTTTCTATAGTCGCATTCTGAAGCTTTCAACCGAGTTTGAACTCATAAAGTGCAGACAGTCAGTCTTTCTTAAATAGTAAAGATCTTCTAATGCTATGCCTAAAAGTAAGCCCAAAATCCCGGTCTTTTTTTAAAAAAAAAAAAGTGACGGAAGGAAATTGAATACGAGGAAAGAGAAGATGCGGAGCAAGGTGAAGAATCTTTAATATGAGTGTAAGGCATCGGTTTATTGTATTGGTGGAGCCTTTGAGTTAAACTGGCATAGGTGAACTATTGGGAGGCCTTACAAGGGCTAATTTCCATTACTTTGACCGCCTAACGAGTGTGCTAGCACTATCAGTAGTAAAGATGAATAAGTCAGGCTAACGACTCTTTACCCTCGATTCGACGCATCTCAAAGAGACGATCCTCTGGCAATGAGTTCCACATCTGAAAGTCTATCTCTTGAAATGAATGCTATCTTGCTAAAGCCCTTCCTTGCCTTATGCCATTTACCTGAACAAGCAAAGGAAGACTTCAAAGAAGGTAGAGCTTTAACTTCCTCCTATTCTCCTTCGATACGTGCCTGCTACTGCAGCAGCGTCAGATAATGGCCTAAAAGCAGTACGGATTCGGACATGGGAGCATTAGGAAAATTTTTTGACGCTTATCTTATGTGATTCACCTTTGAATCATGTGAGTCACTCCTTAAATAAAAGTAGTTGGCTTACTTCCTTCTTATTGACGCTTAGAGGACAGGTAGTTAACTAATTTCTCTTCTGCTTCAGAAGGATATGCTTGAACAACCTATTCTCAAACAACTTATTGACTTTCCTATTCGTTCAAAGAGCTGGCAATGACTTTCTTCCCACCCGGAAATCGTAGTAAGCCGGGAGAAAGACATTCATATATTCCCCAGGCACGGGATAAAGGGAAAGAGAGAGCCGAGAGCCGGGAACGCAATAAAAAGACCTCGAGCGGGAATCTTCTTCTTTATAATACGTACGAGACTACCAAA